TAATAGATCTCGAGTAATCTCCCGTTACTGCCCATTAGGAGAAGTAATAGGTAGGGATGACAGGATTTGAACCCGTGACATTTTGTACCCAAAACAAACGCGCTACCAAGCTGCGCTACATCCCTTTTCAAAATGGTTTTACAATGTCATTGTACAAAATCCTTGTCTTGTTTTCCACATTTTGATTTTCTTCTCCATTTATATACATATACAATTTTCTTACCATTTTTTCTTCTTTTTTTATACTTTATATATTTTTTAGACTTTATATATATAATATTAAAAATTATATTTATTATTTATATATACATTTGAAATGAAACCTAACTAAACTAACGTAAAAAAAAATATATATATATATATATTGATAACACTCAGAAAGAAGGGCTTTTTTTTTAGGGATATGCATTTTAGTTACGAATTCTGCATAAAAATAAATACAAATGATCTTGAACTACGACGCCCATATATATAATCTATGTCTATGTTTTACATTAAATAATAAAAAGGAGGATTTTCAATGCGAGATATAAAAACATATCTCTCCACGGCACCTGTGCTAACTACTCTATGGTTTGGGTCTTTAGCGGGTCTATTGATAGAGATTAATCGTTTATTCCCAGACGCTTTGTCATTTCCTTTTTTTTAATTCTAGTTATGGATATGTGAAAAAAAAAAAAATGCATTTTGTCCTCTTTTTCAGTTCTTTAGGATAGGAAGGAAAGAGAAAGAAAAACTGTATTAAACCTAAGCAAAAAGTCGATCTAATAAAATTAGATTTAGAAATAGAAATGCGGGTCTAGTCTAGGGGAGGCTCCACGAAATCATAGTACAATTAAAGAAAATACATAAATAAACATAGTGGTATTAGGATAGAAAAAATTGATAGTTATAAAATAAAAAATTGTATTACTTACATTATTTAATAATATTAATCTATTAATATATAAAAAATAGAATATATAAAATATTATAATTAATATTTAATAATTAATATTTAATATATAGTATAATTATATATAAATAGAATTAGAATAGATAAAATATATAATTAAATAAAATAATAAAAAAAAAAAAAAAGAAATTTATTTATCTTAAATCTATTTCATTTTTATTATTACTCTAATTAATATTAATTAGAAATTAATTAGAATCAAATCTTTAGAAATTGAATTTATAGTTAGTAACTTCTATTAATTTTTTTGTTCTTTTTCGGATCGAAAATAGAAAAGTTAAGTTAAGTCGATCCAAAGGGGGTTCATGGCCAAGAGTAAAGATGTAAGGGTCAGAGTTATTTTGGAATGTACTAGTTGTTGTGCCCGAAATGGTGTCAATAAAGAATCGCCGGGTATTTCTAGATATATTACTCAAAAGAATCGACACAATACACCCAGTCGATTAGAATTGAGAAAATTTTGTCGTTATTGTCAGAGGCATACGATTCATGGGGAAATAAAGAAATAGATCGAACAGAACATGTGTGCAATCTTTTCCAACCCAAAGAGCAGAAAGAGGAAAAACATATATACATATATATATCAATATAATACAAAAATAATACAAAATAATACAAATTAGAAATCAAAATTATAAATTATACAAATAAAACCCTATTTCGGTCAGATCTTAAATTAATAAAGAAATAAATTTTTGAAATAAGGACTAAACCATGGATAAATCTAAGCAACCTTTTCGTAAATCCAAGCTCTCCTTTCGTCGGCGTTTGCCCCCAATTGTATCGGGGGATCGAATTGATTATAGAAACATGAGTTTAATTAGTCGATTTATTAGTGAACAAGGAAAAATATTATCTAGACGAGTAAATAGATTGACCTTGAAACAACAACGATTAATTACTATTGCTATAAAACAAGCTCGTATTTTATCTTCGTTACCTTTTCTTAATAATGAGAAACAATTTGAGAGAGCCGAATCGATCCCTAGAACTGTGGGTCCTAGAGTCAGAAAAAAATAGGCATATTCCTCGATTGCCTCAAAACTCCAATCGGAATTCAAGCTCAAATGGATTGGATGTTTTGCTCGAAAAGGCCCAGAATGCAGAAAAGGGGGGATAAGCAATTTTTTTTTTATTGAAGCATGTTCGTTCATTCCTACTACTTATCTTAATTTTATCTCAATTTAGTTTATTCTATACTTCCCGGAGTTCATTCTCCGGGGAATTCTTGTTCAATCATTCCTGTATATTACTTCATAATTAGAATTTCCTTTAGTTGATGATTTTTTTTGAAATCATGTAAAGACAATTCTTATTTGATATAGCTATTTGTGCAAGTATTTTACGATTAAGAAGCAATTGCCCCTTGTACAGATTGTGTATTAATCTACTATAACTATAGAATACTTTAATATCGCGAGTTACTGCATTTATCCGAGTGATCCACAAACGACGAAAATTTCTCTTTTGTATGCCCCTATCTCGATGAGAAGAAACCAAAGCTCTCATTTTAAGTTGAGTAATTGTTCGCGTAAGTCTTGAATGAGCCCCTCTAAAGGTTGATGCAAATAAACGAATTTTTGTTCGACGTCTCCGAGCTGTATACCCTCGTTTAACTCTGGTCATTGAATCAAATTAAACTTTAATGAATAACTAATTGAATTCTCTTCTTTCAGTCATTATTTGTCCCCCCGGTCGATTAATAACAAAACGAATTATTCCGATATATAAAATATAAATTCCAATGGCTTTTGCTACTATGACCTTCCCAACCATTATTTTTTATTCTTTCCAGCCCAGACATTTAGTTTACCTGGAAATAAAAAATTTTACCGAATACTAAAAAAAAAATAGTGGGTTCCATCGTTTCTATGGTTACTTCTTAAACGGTGAGGCCCTCTCTATGCGCCGGAGCCTCGTCTCTCATTTAATAAAATGGTATTGTTAACTTGTATAGTTCACATTCTTTGGCTCTACCCATCAATTATACAGTAATAGGTCTTTTCACAATAAGAGCTATCCATACAGTGACGGCATTTAATTATGAAAGTTGGCTAGGTAGCTGACCCTGTTAGTCCGTTCTTTCAAGAATGTGAGCATAACCTTTTGTTTTGCTTCTTATCCTATCCTTAAAATACCATTTCCTCCGCTTAATGGATAACCATTTGCTACCAATGGAGAATTGCTTCTCATCTCAAATCGAGATGATTGGATTTGCACCAATGAAAACCATAAATTCTATACACAATACACAAGAAACAATAAGGGTATAATCATTGATACTGTCTCATTTGCTCAAGCTCATGATCTGAACGAGTCGCACATACACCCTAGTACATGTTCCTCGACGCTGAGGACATCCTCGAAGAGCGGGAGATTTCGTGACATTTCTTATTGGCTGTCTTGTATTTCTAATAAGTTGTTTAATAGTTGGCATGTCGGATATATATAATTATATTATAGAATGGGTTGGTTTAGATCTATCTTAACCTGATTTATGATTGATGATTATGAATTATTTCGATTCAATATCAAATCATGAAAAATTAAAATGGTGGTTGAAAATAAAACGGGATCATGGATTTACACGAAATCCGAAGTATTTTCATTTTCAACCGCTACAAGATCAACAATGCCATAGGCTTGGGCTTCTGTTGCCGACATAAAAACATCTCTTTCCATATCTTCAGATACAACCCACAAAGGGTTGCCCGTTCTTTGTACATAAACTTTAGTGAGGGTTTCGCGAAGTTTCAGCAGTTCTTCCGCTTCCAGGATAAATTCTCCTGCCTGTGCCTCATAAAAAGAACTAGCAGGTTGGTGAATCATAACCCTGATGATATTGATATAACATCATGAATGGTTCTTCTATCTCGTATTATGAAATTAAAGGAATAAAAAAAAAATAGAATTGAACAACCGTACAGGCACTTTTTGTGCATTGCATACGGCTCTGTAATGGAATTTATTACCCACTTCCATTCCATAGCCATAGAATAAGGGAAGAAATAGAATCTATCCAATCCAGTCAGATCGTTGAATAATCCATTTACCATCCTTCTTTTCATAAGAGTCAAAAAATACTACGATGGTTCTGTTGCTTTATATTATATTAGATATTTATATATTTATCTCGTCCGTGATTTGGCAATCCCAAAGTGTCTTTCTGATATGACAAAAAAAGATTTGTGACGCTAAAATGTCCTCCCGACACATAAGATCAAATCGGAAATAAAGGTTAAGGTTATTTCATACTACTATCTCGATATAAAATCTCATGTTATAAAAAAACAATAATGGTTTGTTCATATCGAACTCAAAGTGCCATGCTATTATTACTTAAATTTTTCCTAATTCTATTATTTATATTTGATATTTTGATATGGCGAAGGCATAGTCTTTTTTTTCAATAAAAACTCATTGGCGCCAAGCGTGAGGGAATGCTAAACGTTTGGTAATTTCTCCTCCAACCAGAATGAAAGATCCCATTGAAGCAGCTAATCCCATGCATATTGTATGTACATCGGGTGGTACAAATTGCATAGTATCATAAATGGCTATTCCTGGTATTACCCATCCACCGGGAGAGTTTATAAACAAATAAAAATCCCTAGTATTATCTTCTATACTGAGATATACCATGAGACCCACAAGTTGATTTGAGATCTCGCTATCAACTTCTTGGCCTAAAAAAAGTAATCTTTCTCGATAAAGTCGGTTGATTAGGACAAAATAAAATAGTATCCCTTAGGAACCGTACGTGCACCTTTGGATGCATACGGTTCCTAAAATTAAATTACGAAAAAAATCAATCAATGTATCAATTCTAGTCTTAATTTCTTTTTTGTAACAGGTTTTTTATTTTTATAAAGAAGGGCTTTATTTGATTTTTTCAAAAAACATGAGTTTTGGTTCCCTTTCTCTTCCTTATAAAAAAAATTATTGAATTTATTAAACTAACCTCTCATTGATGTATTATTTCATCGAGATTCAAATCACGATGTGATTTTCTTGTTCCTGAATGGGCCCTTTCAATTCTTTTAGGTTAGTGTTCTACTCCGGGTAAAGATCTGTCCGAATTATATTTGCACATATAGGGCAAATTATCTCAGTACCACTTCTTTTTTTTTCAAAATCAATTTTCATGCTTTCCCTCAAACTATTACATGTATTCATGTATTTATTATATATTTTATTCTATGCCATTGAATGGCAGTTTGAGATCATTCCTACTAATATTAATATATAGAAAGCATAAATTTAAATAAAGAATGTTTATGATACAATATAGTAATCATATATATTACCAATTTGATATTTTCTGAACGGAGCCTGGATACTTTATTTTATCGTTCCAAGTTAACCATAAATTCTTTATAGTATTGATCCCCAATATAAATCGATCTAATTGCACTTCACGCTCCGAATAATTGATGGTTCAATCAAGATTTCTTGGGCGAAACGGAGGATATCTCGATCGGTGAAGAGAACGGGTAAACCCCATATGACCTAATATATCTGACAAGCCGCACTATACGTCAACCCAAACTGCATCTTCCTCTCCAGGACTCCGAAAAGGGACTTTTGGAACACCAACGGGCATTAAATTAAATAAAAAGTTAAGTACTATACTTCACTTTAATATGGAAACGTACCAATATTGTCTTCATTTTTTTCTGTTTATTCTATATGAATAAAGAACACATTTTCACGAACAGGTCGATCATTTGAATGATAAACAAGTATCTATGCATTCATTCTCCAAAAACTCCAAAAAGGGGGCCAAGCCCCATTGCGTATTGGTACTTATCGGGTATAGAATAGATCTGCTTCTCTTTGTTCTTACAAACAAAATTGTTCCATTATTTTCAACGAAACGAAATAAATCTTAACCCTTTCTTATACAAAATATACTGAAAGGTTAGGTACATAACATACATAGTGATAGTCTTTTCCAATGCGATAAAGTTACATAGTGTCATTTTTCTTTGATATTTGATAAAAAGGGGTATTTCCATGGGTTTGCCTTGGTATCGTGTTCATACTGTCGTATTGAATGATCCCGGCCGGTTGCTTTCTGTCCATATAATGCATACGGCTCTAGTTTCTGGTTGGGCCGGCTCGATGGCTCTATACGAATTAGCAGTTTTTGATCCTTCTGACCCGGTTCTTGATCCAATGTGGAGACAGGGTATGTTCGTTATACCCTTCATGACTCGTTTAGGAATAACCAATTCATGGGGTGGGTGGAGTATTTCAGGAGGAACTATAACGAATCCGGGTATTTGGAGTTACGAAGGTGTGGCAGGGGCACATATTGTATTTTCTGGCTTGTGCTTCTTGGCAGCTATCTGGCATTGGGTATATTGGGACCTAGAAATATTCTCTGATGAACGTACGGGAAAACCTTCTTTGGATTTGCCCAAGATCTTTGGAATTCATTTATTTCTCTCAGGGTTGGCTTGCTTTGGCTTTGGTGCATTTCATGTAACAGGCTTGTATGGTCCTGGAATATGGGTGTCCGATCCTTATGGGCTAACTGGAAAAGTACAATCTGTAAATCCAGCGTGGGGCGCGGAAGGTTTTGATCCCTTTGTTCCGGGAGGAATAGCCTCTCATCATATTGCAGCGGGTACATTGGGCATATTAGCGGGTCTATTTCATCTTAGTGTCCGTCCGCCTCAACGTCTATACAAAGGATTACGTATGGGCAATATTGAAACTGTACTTTCCAGCAGTATCGCTGCTGTTTTTTTCGCAGCTTTCGTTGTTGCTGGAACTATGTGGTATGGTTCAGCAACTACCCCAATCGAATTATTTGGCCCCACTCGTTATCAGTGGGATCAGGGATACTTCCAGCAAGAAATATATCGAAGAGTTGGCACGGGACTAGCAGAAAATCTTAGTTTTTCGGAAGCTTGGTCTAAAATTCCCGAAAAATTAGCTTTTTATGATTACATTGGTAATAATCCGGCAAAAGGGGGATTATTCAGAGCAGGCTCAATGGACAGCGGGGATGGAATAGCTGTTGGATGGTTAGGACACCCCATCTTTAGAGATAAAGAAGGCCACGAGCTTTTTGTACGTCGTATGCCCACTTTTTTTGAAACATTCCCCGTAGTTTTGGTAGACGGAGACGGAATTGTGAGAGCCGATGTTCCTTTTAGAAGGGCGGAATCAAAGTATAGTGTCGAACAAGTAGGTGTAACTGTCGAGTTCTATGGTGGCGAACTCAATGGAGTCAGTTATAGCGATCCTGCTACTGTGAAAAAATATGCTAGACGCGCCCAATTAGGTGAAATTTTTGAATTAGACCGAGCTACTTTGAAATCTGATGGTGTTTTTCGGAGCAGTCCAAGGGGTTGGTTCACTTTTGGGCATGCTACATTTGCTTTACTCTTCTTTTTCGGACATATTTGGCATGGCGCTAGAACCTTGTTCAGAGATGTTTTTGCTGGTATTGATCCGGATTTGGATACTCAAGTAGAATTTGGAGCATTCCAAAAGCTTGGAGATCCAACTACAAAAAGACAAGTAGTCTAATA